CATTATTATTCATTGTTAATAAAGTTAATAAAGTTATTTTTTTTTTTAATTTTTTTTTTCCTTCTTTACCCCATAAAGATATTGAATAAAATGAACTATTTTTTTTTCCATTGAAATTTTGAAAATGAACGTTTAAATATCCTTCAAAAACAAGTAAATAGATGCGAAACATATAAAATGCAGTTAATCCTGCTGTGGAACAAGCTATTATTGCGAAAATTGGTGAATACAACCAACTATCATTAAGAATCTCATCCTTGGACCAAAAACAAGCAAAAGGTGGAATACCACAAAGAGAAAGTGTACCTATTAAAAAAGCAGTTTTTGTAATTGGTGTATGTTTTGTTAAACCGCCCATAAGAACCATATTTTGACTTTTCTCTGGAGAATATCCAACAATAGCTTCCATTGAATGAATAATGGATCCGGATCCTAAAAACAACAATGCTTTTGAATAAGCATGAGTAATCAAATGAAATAAAGCGACTCGATAAGAGCCCATACCTAGAGCTAACATCATATAACCCAATTGAGACATTGTAGAATAAGCCAAATTTTTCTTAATATCTTTTTGAGCAATAGCTAAAGTAGCTCCCAAGACTACTGTTATTATACCTATGAAAGCTATTCCATTCATTATGGAGGGTATAACTATGAAAAGAGGAAGAAGTCGAGCTACAAGAAAAATTCCCGCCGCTACCATAGTAGCAGCATGTATAAGAGCAGAAATAGGAGTAGGTCCTTCCATAGCATCTGGTAACCATACATGAAGGGGAAATTGGGCAGATTTAGCAACTGAGCCACAAAATAACAAGAGGGCGCACAAAGTAACAAAAAAAATATTTACCTCGTTTTTAGAAATCAAGTTATTCAATATTTGAAACAAATCCCTAAATTCCAAACTACCCGTTATCCAATAAAGACCTAAAATCCCTAATAATAAACCAAAATCTCCTAGACGATTAGTTACGAACGCTTTTTGACAAGCATTTGCCGCAATAGGACGTGTGAACCAAAAACCTATTAATAGATAAGAACACATTCCAACCAACTCCCAAAAAATATAAATTTGTATCAAATTCGAACTAGTAACTAATCCCAACATTGAAATATTAAAAAAAGTCATATAAGCAAAAAATCTCAAATATCCTTGATCATGAGACATATAATTATCACTATAAATAAGAACCAGAATGCCAACAGTAGTGATTAATATTGACATAATAGAGGTAAGTGAATCGATCAAGTAACCAAACTCTAAAGAAAGATCATTATTTATAGTCCAAGACCATACATATTGATAGATAGAACTGTTATTGATTTGATGAATAGACAGATCGACTGAATAAATCATAACTATAGTTAACAATAAAATACTAGGAAAAGCCCACATACGGCGAAGATTTTTTGTTGCCGTGGGAAAAAGTAGAAGCCCCACTCCTATTAACATAGGAACTGGAAGTGGAATGAAAGGTATGATCCATGAAGAGTGATGTGTATACTCCATACAAATAAAAATAAAGAATAAAAAATCTTTTGATTCTTAATGAGTTTTGTTTTATCTCTTTTGTAAAGGGTTCGGTTAATAAAAAAAGTGAAGATAGAAATCAAATTATCTATTTTTAATTATTCTCAATCTTTGCACAATACTTTTTATATTGCAAAGTACAAAATCAAAATGGGCCAATAACAAAATTCCTAGTGAAAAAAGAAACTTTTTTTTATGTTTTTAGTAATTTAGTAATAAGTAATATTTAATTAATAAAATAATAAAAAAATTCAATTATATTATATAATTCAATTATATATATATTATTATATATTATAAAAACTAAAATTTTTGTAAAAGAAAAATTAAAATTTTTATTTTAAAATTTAATTTTTTACAATTATAAAAAAAATTATGTTATGTATTGTATAGAGTGAGGATAAATAATTACAGCAAAACTAAGAACATTCCTTTATTTTGACATGAGTCATCAAAAACAATTCATATGCCATGAACAAAAAAAAAGAATTTGATTATTCCATTCAGAAACATTAGTTCATTTTTGAACTAATTGATTATCTTCTATTACAATAAAAAAAGATCTATGTTTGGCAAAATTTATAAAAAGGGTTATAATAGTCAATGTTTTACTTTAGATAGAAAACAAAAAGGAGGAATTAAGATAGATAAGATATATGACTAATTAAATAACAATTCGTTTTGATTTAGAGAATAAAAGAAGAAATGAAATGTCTTTCACATCCAACTATAGCAATGAAAAAACTATACTAGTTGTATGGCAGTTCCAAAAAAGCGCACTTCGATATCAAAAAAAATTATTCGGAAGAATTTTTGGAAAAAGAGGGGATATTGGAAAGCATTGAAAGCTTTTTCATTAGCGAAATCCATTTTTACAGGTAACTCTAAAAGTTTTGTAACAAATACAAAACTGAATTAGCTCGATTCAAAGAATCTTTTTTAATACTAATATATATAATATAGAAGATTAAATATTTACATTAAATATTTATAGAATATAATTCTCTATATATAATTATCTATAGAATAGAATTATATAGATATATATTGAATAGAATACCATTCTATATATATCTATCGAAATCGAATTTTTTTTCATTCCTGGATTGAAGTAAGAACTATCTAGTGCCAACAGTCCTTTTTTGAAAGAAAAAGTATAAACTAACAAAAATACATTCTCCTGTTAAAACTGATACTTGAAACGAAAAAAGAACGAGAATAAAAATTTGTATTGAAATTGAAATGTTCCATTTTTATAAAAAAAAAAATTTTATATTTACAATAATATAATTTTTTACAATAATATAATTTTTTTATATTTCTCATTTTTATTTATAATAATAAATGAAATTCATACATATATATAAATATAAAATTATTCTATTTCAAACATATTATTCAAAATTGACAAAATTGATTCGATTATATATCTATATTCATTTATATATTATAATAAATCCAAATTATAATAAATCCAAGTTTAAATTTATTATATATAAATTTTTTAATATATTATTAATATATATATATTAATATATATATATTAATATATATATATAATAGAATTCTTTAAATTCTTTAATGTTTAGTAATAAAATATTGCACTTTAATTGATTCTTTCAATCTCGACGATTGACTAAAAATCGGTTATTATTATTTTGAGTAAGCCGCTATGGTGAAATTGGTAGACACGCTGCTCTTAGGAAGCAGTGCTAGAGCATCTCGGTTCGAGTCCGAGTGGCGGCATGATAATCTTATCTTCGAAAAGAATAAGTCCTATAATGAATTCAATTCCCGATTTCTATTCCTAGTATTGTATTGAGACCTTATATATATATAAATATGATATTTTCAACTTTAGAGCATATATTAACTCATATATCCTTTTCGGTCGTATCAATTCTAATTTCAATTCATTTGATAACCTTATTAGTCAATGAAATCGTGGGATTATATGATTCGTCCAAAAAAGGCATGATAATAACCTTTTTCTGTATAACGGGATTGTTAGTTACTCGTTGGTTTTTTTCGGGCCATTTACCATTTAGTGATTTATATGAATCATTAATCTTTCTTTCATGGAGTTTTTCCATTTTATATATGGTTCCTTGTTTTAAAAAGCATAAAAACCATTTAAGTACAATAATTGCACCAAGTGTTATTTTTACCCAAGGCTTTGCTACTTCGGGTCTTTTAAACGAAATGCATCAATCCACAATATTAGTACCCGCTCTACAATCTCATTGGTTAATGATGCACGTAAGTATGATGATATTAGGCTATGCAACTCTTTTATGTGGATCATTATTATCAGTAGCTATTTTAGTTATTACATTTCGAGAACTCATACAAATTATTGGTAAAAGCAATAATTTTTATTTTTTAAATGAATCATTTTCTTTTGCTGAAATCAAATACATGAATATGAATGAAAGAAATAATGTTTTACAAAAAACTTCTTTTTCTAGAAATTATTATAGGTCTCAATTGATTCAACAATTGGATCGGTGGGGTTACCGTATTATTAGTCTAGGTTTTATCTTTTTAACGATAGGTATTCTTTCAGGAGCAGTATGGGCTAATGAGGCATGGGGGTCGTATTGGAATTGGGATCCAAAGGAAACTTGGGCCTTTATTACTTGGACCATATTTGCTATTTATTTACATACTAGAAAAAATAAAAAATTGGAAGATGTAAATTCTTCAATAGTGGCCTCTATGGGCTTTCTTATAATTTGGATATGTTATTTGGGAATCAATCTATTAGGAATAGGCCTACATAGTTATGGTTCATTTTCATCTAATTGAATTAAAGTGAGTAAAGAACCTGACAAATACAAATATGGAAAGTGTATATATGAAAACTTCCCATAAATCGTCGAGAACCCTTTAAATCAAGTAATATAGTGATTCAAGGGGTTCTCACAAACAACAAAATATTCGATTACAATTCAAATTCATTTTTTTATTAAGTTAATCCAAATCCAACGGAAAAAATCTTTTTTTTATTATTAATTTATTCACAAAAACTATCTATAAAAAATTAGATAGAATAGCTTCAACTTTATCAACCGAGAATGAGAAAACGAAATCCGGATAAATACCAATAGCTATTACGGGTATAAGGATAGAAATCGAAATAAATAATTCTCGTGGACCAGAATCAAAAAAATAAGAGTTTGGTGTATTAAAAAGCTTGTATCCATAGAACATCTGCCGTAACATGGATAATAAATAAATAGGAGTTAATATCATTCCAATTGCTGTTACAAAAGTAATAAGTATTTTTGTCATTAAAAGATATTTTTGACTGGTAATTATTCCAAAAAAAACGATCAATTCTGCAATAAAACCGCTCATGCCCGGCAATGCAAGAGAAGCCATCGATAAGATAGTGAAAACCGTGAATATTTTTGGCATTGGTATAGCCATTCCGCCCATTTCGTCGAGATAAAGAATACGTAGTCTATCATAACTAGTTCCCGCCAAGAAAAAAAGCGCAGCGCCAATAAATCCATGAGAGATTATTTGTAAAATAGCCCCGTTAAGCCCCGTATCGCTTATGGAACCAATTCCTATAATTAGGAAACCCATATGAGATACCGAGGAATAAGCTATTCTTTTTTTTAAATTACGTTGACCAAGAGATGTTGAAGCTGCATAGATTATTTGAATTGAACCTAATAGCATTAACCAGGGGCAAAATATAGAATGAGCGTGGGATAATAATTCCATATTAATTCGAACCAACCCATACGCTCCCATTTTTAATAAGATTCCGGCTAAAAGCATACAAGTGCTGTAATGTGCCTCTCCGTGGGTGTCTGGTAACCATGTATGTAAGGGTATAATCGGCAATTTGACAGCAAAAGCAATAAGAAATCCCATATAGAATATTATTTCCAGTGCCACCGGATACGATTGATTAGTTAATGTTTCAAAATTTAATGTTGGTTCATTAGAACCATATAAACCTATACCCAGAATTCCCATTAATAAAAAAACAGAACTTCCTGCAGTGTACAAAATAAACTTTGTAGCTGAATACAAACGTTTCTTTCCCCCCCACATGGATAAAAGTAGATAAACGGGAATTAATTCTAATTCCCACATGATGAAAAAAAGTAAAATGTCTCGAGAAGAAAAAGGTCCTATTTGACCGCTATACATTGCTAACATGAGGAAATGGAATAATTTGGATTCTCGAGTAACCGGCTGAGCCGCTAAAGTAGCTAAAGTGGTGATAAATCCCGTCAGTAAAATAGGTCCTAGAGAGAGTCCATCTATTCCGAATCTCCAGTAAAAATCAAAAAAATTGATCCATTTATAATTCTCTGTCAGTTGGATTAGTGGATCATCCAATCGGAAATGATAACAAAAAGCATAGGTTGTTAGAAGGAGATCTATTAAGCATATACAAATAGTATACCACCTTATTATCTTATTTCCTCTATGAGGAAATAAAAAAATGAAAGAACCCCCAGCTATTGGCAAAACTACAATTATTGTTAACCAAGGAAAATAATTCGTGATAAAAATAAGATACACTTGAGCCAGAAAAACCCGCGCTCAAAATAGAAAATATTTTGAGCGCGGGTTTTTCCCAGTAAAAAAAATGTATTCGTGTGGTGTTTTTTGAAACGTATCAATAAGCTAGACCCATGCTTCGAGTTGTTTCATGCCATAAATAAACTCGAACACTTAAGAAATCCGTCGGACAGGCGGATTCACACCTCTTACAACCAACACAGTCCTCTGTTCTTGGGGCAGAAGCAATTTGCTTAGCTTTACACCCGTCCCAAGGTATCATTTCTAATACATCTGTCGGGCAAGCTCGGACACATTGAGTACATCCTATACATGTATCATAAATCTTTACGGAATGTGACATTGGATCTATAGTAATCTTTGAACATCAAAAATAAAAAATTTTCGATCTAGTAAACTCATAAATGAATCCTATATTTAGACACCAGATGAATCAATGATTTGTCAGAATTTTTTTAATAAAAATCGACTTCTAGATCAATTCATAAGAAGAGAATAGAACCAAGATACTTTGATTTCTTATATTTTCTCGCAAACATGATCATAAGTTGTGTAACATACATGCTAATTTGAATTGATGAATATTACCCTATTTTATATTTATTATAATTTTTTTATGATTAATTATGATTAATACTATTTATTCAACAAATTCGATTGATTGATACGAGTTGATTTTCGGTTACGATAAATTGAGGAAACAATAGCCGGTCCGATAGCTGCTTCAGCTGCTGCAACAGCTATAACAAAAATTGAAAAAATATTTCCTTTTAATTGGCGACTATCAAAAAAATCAGAAAAGGTTACCAGATTTATATTAACCGCATTCAGTATAAGTTCAAGACACATAAGGGCTCTAACCATATTTCGGCTCGTGATCAATCCATAGATACCTATAGAAAATAAATAGGCACTCAAAACAAGTACATGTTCGAGCATCATTGACCAACTCCTTATCAATTTTGATTCATTTCAATATGAACAATAATTCAACGGATTCGATTGACTAAAGAATATAACAAGTCTGCAACAAAACAAAATCAGAAATATATCGGCAATATTCATAATAAAAAAAAAAGATTTTCTACATAAATACTGTTTCACGTTCACATAGAATTCAACGGAAATAAATGTGATAAAATCGAACAAAATTGAATTTTTATTTAGATTGCCGGTTCTAAAGATTTCTTACTGGCGAGCCACGACAATTGCACCTATCAAAGCAGCTAAAAGAATTATCGAAATGAGTTCAAATGGAAGAAAAAAATCTGTTGATAAATGAATTCCAATTTGTTGACTAGTATTTATCAAATCTTGTTCTATAATCTGATTTGGTCTTGTAGTCCAAATAATCCCGTACCATGATGTATCTGGAATAGTAGTTATTAGTGAAACAAAAATACTTGTACAAACCATCAAAGTAATTCCATCCCCAACGGTCCAAAGATGAAAATCATGGTAATATTCTGAACCATTCATGAACATCACAGCAAATATGATTAAAACATTTATAGCTCCCACGTAAATAAGTAGCTGTGATGCAGCTACAAAATGGGAGTTTGATAAAATATACAATAAAGATATACAAACAAGAACCAGTCCCAACGAAAAAGCAGAAAAAATTGGGTTGGTAAGTAATACGACTCCTAGACTTCCTAATACAAGACCCGATCCCAGAAAGATTAAAAGAAAATCATGTAGCGGTTCAGGCAAATCCATTATATGTAAAATAAGAGATAAATAAATCGAAACTTCATGACCTTATTGATATGACCAGGAAAAAAAATTATATACTAAAATTCTCTCCGCATTGAATTAAACCCTAAGGAGTGTGAATTGCTATAGGTACAGTTACCAATGTTATTCCATTTTTTATACGAAAGAGTAATTTGAAACTATACTAAAACGAAAGTAAAGTATAAAGTATATATTTATTTAATATTTATATAATTTATATAATTTATATAATATAGAATATTTCTAATACAATATCTAATATAATATTTATTCATTTTTTTTTATAATATTTTGTTTTCTATTATCCAAATTTAGATTATTCTATTTTTTTTATTTTCTTTATATATTTCTTTCTTTTATTTATATATATATATTCTATTTTATTCTATATATAGATTCTATTTTATTTTTATATTTATATATATAGAGTATTATTTTATTTCTATTATTTGATTTCTATAGTATTATTTGATTTTAATTCTATTATATTCTATTATTTTCTTTTTTTTTATTTTCTTTTTATTTTATAAGTAGAAGAATTATTTTTTGAACTATATTAGAAATTCAAATAAAATAATTTTATTTTATTTGAATTGTTCGAATTGTATAATCATCAATTACTGACATTGGTAAACGGCCCAAAGCAATTTGATTATAATTCAATTCGTGACGATCATAAGTCGAAAGTTCATATTCTTCAGTCATTGATAAACAATTTGTTGGACAATACTCAATACAGTTACCACAAAATATACAGATTCCGAAATCAATACTGTAATTAAGCAATCGTTTCTTTCGAATATCAATTTCCAGTTTCCAATCAACAACAGGTAGATCTATAGGACATACACGAACACATACTTCACAAGCAATGCATTTATCAAATTCAAAATGGATTCGACCGCGAAAACGTTCCGATGTGATTATTTTTTCATAAGGATATTGAATAGTTACAGGTAAACGATTTGCATGAGATAAGGTAATCATGAAACTTTGACCAATGTACCTTGCAGCTCGGACTGTTTGTTGACCATAATTCATGAACCCAGTTACCATAAGGAACATATCGTGAATATCTATGAATATTTTTGTTTTATTTCTTTCTCTTGTTTGAGACAGGTTATGAATACAGAAGATCAATCTTTTTTCTTATAGTGAAAACAGTTGAGATGAAGTTGTTAATAGTAGATTACCGAGAGAAATAGGCAAAAGAAACTTCCACCCAAGGTTTAATAATTGATCCATTCTTAGCCTAGGCAAAGTCCATCTTGTTGTGATAGAAACGAATAAGAACAAATAAGTTTTAACTAGTGTAATAAAGATACCAATTGTAGTTCCAAAAACTCCATATGTTTTATTTATTTCAAAAAAGTCAGAAACGAATATGTACGGAATAGAGATATTCGAACCGCCCAAGTAAAGAATTGTTACAAATAATGAAGAAATTAATAGGTTTAAATAGGAAGCAACATAAAATAAACCAAATTTGATACCCGAATATTCGGTTTGATAACCTGCTACTAATTCTTCTTCCGCTTCTGGTAAATCAAAAGGTAATCTTTCACATTCCGCTAAGGAAGAAATTAGAAAAACAACGAAACCCATAGGTTGACGCCACAAATTCCACCCCCCCAAACCATATTTTGATTGCGCATCAACTATATCAACTGTACTTAAACTATTAGATAATCCTAGTCGGTGATAACATTACTGTTCCCATCTCTAGTACAGAACCGTACGTGAGATTTTTCACCTCATACGGCTCCTCGAAAGCCTAAAAAAAATCTAAGGACCGGGCCGATTTTTTATCTCTTGATATATCCCTAAGATAGATAAGATTCAAATTTATCGGACGGTTCTGAATTAGACCAATTGAATTCTGTCTGTTCGAATAAATAATTTAATAATAAAGAGAAATCTATTTTATTTTAATAAAAGATACAAAAGGTACTTCTGAATTGATCTCATCCCTTAAAAATCCAAATTTGAATTTGTTGAGTAATAACTGAATTCTTCAATAAAATACTCTTTTAGAATTATCAATAACCCCATCGTTTTCGATTACGAAAAAGAATTACACATTAGTTTATCAGTTATGACATGAATTCTATCTCCATGAATATGGATATAAGAAATAAAAAAAGGGGGGGGTCACTTTTTTTTATTTTTTTTTTTTGTTTTTCGTTCCTATTCTTCTTTTTTTTGTGCAAGTAAAAGGGACTTAAATAAAATTAAAGGATTATTTCGTTCCTGATAGTCATTTATTTAATCAGTGGATGGGAGTATACTCTGGATCGGAGTTGTGGGGAGTACTGCCTGATTTTTTCTACCAACTTAAAGCCCCAATTAAAATTCTTTTTCTATTTTGCGTAAATGCTCTTTTGGATAATTTAATTTACAAAATCTGCTTTACTAATCCTTTGTGTATCTTGGTGTTTCTAACCATCCATTCATTTTTTTATTAACCCCCTTATTTATGTTAATATATGTATGATAATTCATACAAATAATAGCGAAAACTCAAAAAGGTTGGTCTTTTGAGCCCGCTTCAAGACAGGATGACTAATCACCCAATCCTGGGGTAAACGGCCTCTTCGGCTTAGAATTTGTTTTTTTTTTTTCACTTAATTCTTATACATAGAAAATGAGACTCCATTTTTTACTGCAATTTCAAATCATCATACTATCTATTAACTATAAAGTAATATTAACTATAAAGTAATATAGTATTCATAAATAATATTAAAGTAATATAGTATTCATAAATAATATTCAATAGAAGCTGTTTTATTTCACTCATATAACTATCAGATTTTGTTTTTCTGAATTGCGAAAAAGAATAATGAAAATGAGGATATCTATTCAATTTATTCTTTCCCTTTCCTATAAAATACTATAAAGAGAGGAGCATAGCAATAGCATCGAAAAGTTTCTGTCTCAACGAATCGCACGCAGAGATATTGATAACACACATAAAGTTAATGGTATTTCATAACTAATCGATTGAGCAGCAGCTCGTAGACCACCCAAAAAGGAATATTTATTATTCGACCCATATCCTGACATGAGAAGTCCAATGGGAGCAATACTCGAAATAGCAATCCATAAAAAAACACCGATATTGAGATCAGATAAAACAAAGTTATAGCCAAAAGGAATTACTGAATAGCTTATTAGAATTGATATGACTGATATGGATGGTCCGATACTGAATAAACGAATATCTCCCCTAGATGGAATAAGATTCTCTTTGAAAAGTAGTTTTGTTCCGTCGGCTAGAGCTTGAAGAACTCCAAAAGGCCCGGCATATTCAGGTCCAATACGCTGTTGTATCCCTGCGGATATTTCTCTTTCTAACCATACAATTGCTAATACACTTATTGTGATTCCCAATACAAGAATAAAAATAGGGGCAAGTATCCATAGAATTCCATAGACCTCCTTAAAAAATTCCAATTTGGAAAAAAAATGGATATCTTGTACTTCTGTTGTATCAATTATCATTTCAACGATCAACTTCTCCCATAATGATATCTATGCTACCTAGTATTGTCATAATATCGGCCAATTTCATTCTTTTAACTAATTGAGGAAGAATTTGCAAATTGATAAAACCCGGTGGACGAATTTTCCATCTCCAAGGAAAACCATTCTGATCGCCTATTAGAAAAATTCCTAATTCTCCCTTTGGGGCCTCAACTCTTACATAAAGCTCTTGTTTTGGTAATTCAAAAGTCGGAGACGGTTTTTTACTAATGAATCGATATTCAAAATCATTCCATTCTGGATCCTTTTCTCTATCAAAGCAGCGGATTTCTAAATTCTCATACGGCCCGCCTGGAATTCCTTCCAAAGCCTGTTGAATAATTTTTACGGATTCCATCATTTCACCAATTCGAACTAAATAACGAGCTAATGAATCTCCTTCTTTTTGCCATTGAACTTCCCAATCAAATTCCCCGTAACACTCATAATTATCAACTTTACGTAGATCCCATTGTATTCCGGAAGCCCGAAGCATCGGTCCTGATAAACCCCAATTTATTACCTCCTCTCCACCAACAACGCCTACTCCTTCAACCCGTTCTAAAAAAATGGGATTTCGCGTAATAAGTTTTTGATATTCAACAACCCTTGTTAAAAAATAATCGCAGAAATCAAAACATTTATCTATCCAACCATGAGGTAGATCAGCCGCTACCCCCCCGATACGAAAAAAATTATGCATCATTCTCATACCTGTCGCAGCTTCGAATAGATCATATATTAATTCTCTTTCTCTGAAAATATAGAAGAAAGGAGTTTGTGCACCAATGTCTGCCATAAAAGGTCCCAGCCATAGTAGGTGAGAAGCTATACGACTCAACTCTAACATAATTACTCGAATATAGCTGGCTCTTTTAGGTACTTGAATATTTCCCAACTGTTCCGGTCCATTTACGGTTATTGCTTCTGTGAACATAGTAGCTAAATAATCCCAACGTGTTACATAAGGCAGATATTGTATAATTGTTCTGTTTTCCGCTATTTTTTCCATCCCTCTGTGTAAATAACCCAATATTGGTTCACAATCAATAACATCCTCACCATCCAGAGTAACAATAAGTCGAAGAACACCATGCATTGATGGGTGGTGAGGGCCCATATTGACTATCATGAGGCCTTTTCTTGTAGCTGTGACATTCATAGGTTTTTCCTCAATTCATTGTTCAATGAATCGCTTAAAAAAAAAATAAGTTCATAAAAATTCAAGATCTAATAAATCGAATAATTGAAAATGACTCTTCAAATTAACGAATTTGTGATTTCCGAATATCCAACTGATTGATTAATTTTTTATAACGTATTCTATTTTTCTTTGATAAATAAGACAGTAGTCGTTGCCGTTTTCCCAGAATTTTACGTAAACCTCTTTGAGATAAATAGTCTTTTCGGTGCAATTCAAAATGTGAAGTAAGTCTTCGTATCTTATTGGTGAAATTGAATACTTGAAATTCAACCGATCCCGGGTTTTCTTCTTTTTTTTCTTGTGAAATAACCGGTATAAATGAGTTTTTTACCATAAAATTTAATTAAAGCTTCCCTCTACCACTCTTTTTTTTTATAGATATTTTTATTGATCAGTAATAGTAATGATACTCATTTTAAATTTTTTATATAAATCTTAAATTCCTTAAGAATTCCTTATTTTTTTTTTTTTTCAAATTAAATTAATTATTATTAATCAATTCAAATAGATAAAAAAAATACTATATTTATGGATTCAGCAAATAAAAAATTGTATACTTTTAAAAGAATATGATTTTGTTGATTCATTTTTCAATCTAATGTATACATCATTGAATTAGTATGAATGCCACAATGTGTGTTCGCATTTATGTCTATATTCCATTTGTCTTCGCATACCAGATATATTATGGTAAATAGAAGACAAATGTAGATTAAGAAATTTTCAATCGAGGATACATATGTATTCTTACTATACTGAAATGGCTTCCATTATGGGTATCAAACCAATAGCGATTTATACAAGCTAAATCTTCTAATCGATAATTTGGCCAAAGAAAAAATTTGAAATTCATTATTTTTTTTTTTTCTCTATCAAGATCTTTATTTTTAGCCAAAACTTCACAGCAATTATTTACTTTATTCTCATTGTAAAATATTGTGTTTGTATGGACACTCTTTTTATTCCTAGGATTTAAACAAATTAGAATTCTCAATTCTCTACGACGTCTAGCAGATAAAATATTTTCAGGAACAAGCAAATCATAATGATTTTTTTCTTGATTTTTTGTTATCTTTTGATCTCTTCTTCTTTTAATAATGTATTTATCAAAACTATTCTTATCAACAAAAATTTTTTCTTTGTATCTTTGATTAATTTGGTGCTTACTCTTATGAATCAACGAAAGTGCTGTGGTTTGATACATAAAAAATTTTTCATTGTTTTTTCTAGACAGACGAACTGGTTCGATAATAAATATTCCTTTTTTCATCAATTCCTTATTTTTCATCAATCCTGGAAGAGTGAAATCCTTGTGATTATGAATCACCATAATATCTAGACTTAGTTCTCCCCTTTGAATAGAGGCTATAGCAATTTCTTTTAGATTTTTCAATCTAATTAGGAGACAATATACTTTGACATTATTAAGTATTCTTTCATTAAAGGAATCCTTCCAGTTCAAATGAAAACCACAATACTTTCTTAGTAATAAATTTAGTTCTGCCTCTATCTTATTCTTGTATTTATTTTTCGTTATATCCTTAGCATCCTTTTTCCTGTCCGATCCTTCATAAGTTTCTTCAATATCTTTTTCTTGGTTTGAGAGAGATGATTCAAGATCTACTTGATCCACGTATTCTGCTTTTGATCGATTTTGAGTCTCTAACTCGAATTCAAGAGATTTTTTTTTTTTCGATGGTCTAAAAATCTCTATTCTTTTTTTCTTACCAATAATGTTTTTCTTTTCACTAACATTTTGATTTACATTAAAATGCAAAAAAAGTAATTTCATTGGTATGATCCATGGGTTACTCATATATGCATTATAAAATATCAAAAATTTTGAAAAGAACCAAAATTCCGGATTTGATATCGAACAATTTAGTATTTCTACATTCGTTACGATCCAATCAAAATACTTTCTATCCAGATTTTTTTCCATATCTATAATAGCATCTTCTGCTATATAATTCTTGATAGAGATATCCTCCGTTATATCCATTTTTTTTTTTTTACATGTGTTGTAATTATAAGAAATCGTTTGCTTTTTATTTGCTTGGAATGGTGATCTATATCCATAAATATATGAGTCTTGCTTATCTGCATAATTAATAGATTTATATGATAAAAGATCATATCCATATTGTTTTTTAATTTTTTTTTTTTTTGTTAATGAGTCTACTTCTTGTTTTTTGTAAAGAATTAATCGGGTTTTTTCATATGAATCAAAATTGGTTAAATCTTTATTTTGAGCCACACGACGTTCATTGATTCTATTTCTCCATTTTTGTGGTACTAATCTAGACCATCTGTTCTCAGATAAGTCATATTGATAATGACCCTTTAACCAATTTGTCCATTGATTCATTGCAGAATAGGGAGGTTTCTTATGTCTTAATTTGGAATGAAATATTCCTTGTACTTCAAAAAAAGAATCCTTTATTTCATTCTTAAGAAAAAAAAATCTTCCATGATATTCAAAAAAAGATCTTAACTTATACCTATATACGTTAATAACTTGGGTTTGTGATAATTTAAAAAATACATATGCCTGTGACAAAGAGGATACGTCACAAGAATTCTGTGAATTCGTATTTGTAGTATTATAAGATTTGTGTAGAATCGAAATAAAATTAATTATACTTTGATTTGTTTTATGAGTTCTTTCTGCATTTGCTTCATTTTTGTAAATGGATTTATGTATAATTTTTTTTGTAGATTCCAGAAAAAGTTGTACATTGGTGCTAGGAATACTAATGATATATAGAATGATATCTATGTATATTCTTTCCATGAAAAATTTAAAAAAAGAATGTGATTTACGGGTTAATCGAACATTTCGTCTTTGTATTATCTGCAAAATATTTTTTTGTGATTCTAATCTTTTAGTATCATAAGTTGTTTTGTTCGAATGAATATTTCTCTCTGAAGTTAGAAAACCCCTTTTCTTTTCTTTTGTTATTTTTTCTATTTGCTTTAGGATTGTCTTTGTTTTAACATTCAGATCTTTTATTTTTTTTTCTGTCAATGAATAATTTGTCCAATTAATAGATTGAATTGGAATGGGTGATTCGGAAATCATTGGATTATTCTTACTGATTGTTGAATCTTTTTTGCTTTTACTCAATTCATAAAAATTTTTGAATCTAAATACAAAAAAAGAATTTGAGATTTTTTTTATTTTTTCCTTTACAAATAGAATACTATTGAGAATACTTTTGGTGATCCATTTTGATGTTTCTTTTGATATATTTAGAAAGAATTTTGTTCTTTCATTTAAAACTTTTAGAATTATAAAAAAAGAATTTTTCCATTTTTTCATTTTTTTTTTGAGTTCTTTAAAAATGGGATCAAAAAATGAAAGTCGATTTCGGGGATAACTAGAACTAGAAAAGGGCAATTCGACTTCCATTCCCCAAATTGTTAAAAAACAAAAGTTTTTTTTTTTTATTTTTTTTTTTTTCATTAGATCTTTTTCCTTTTCAGTGGATCGTATCTTAGATCTGTGCCAAGGTTTCAGACGAAAAGGAAATAAGATCTTTATCTGAATACCGTCAGTTAGCCATTGTTTTGGAAATTCTGTTTCGGATAATTGAACGCCATTATAAGTGCATTTAATATACATTTCTCTATTCCAATCCCTAAAATCTTCTGACCATTCGGGAAATTGAAATAATAATATACGAATGAGATTTTTAGTTATTATTAATGTAGGCAATATAATATATTTTCTAAGAGTCGATTGGGTTATTAATAAAAAACCTCTTATTACTTGAGCAAATAGAACGTTGTCCCAGGCTTCTGCTATTTCGATACGTCTTTTCTCCTCTTTTTCGTTTTTTTTTCTTTTGACCTCCTCTTTTTTCTTACTTTCTTTTGTCTTTTCCTCTGTATAATCTGAAATTTTTAATTCTGTCTTTTTCCGCATCCAATTTTTTAACATAAAAAAGATTTTCATTGAATCGAAAACATCAAAAGAAAATAAGGAAGGTTTCTCCATTTTGTCCAAAAAAAAGGGCGAATGCACACTTCTTTGAAAGAGTTTCCAAGTAACTGTTTTACGTCTTTGAGCGCGTATGGATCCTTTGATTATGTCTCGCCGAAAATCCGGTTGTTGTGAATAACGTATTAAAGCCAATTCCTTTTTTTTATCAGTATTCTCAGTATCACTAGTATAAGTATCGTCATTCTTTGAGTTATTAGTAAAAATCACTACACGTTTGGCTTTTCTGGAACGAATCTGAAAATTTCCTGTGTCATTTTGTCCCTCCAGTAGTTTCAATTCGTCGATAAATTTGTATGACCATTGCGGAAATTTTTTACTGATTTCGTTTATTCCAATGCATTTTTTTCTATTTACTATTGTTTTATTGTTCAGATCGATTAAAATTGCATCTAATAATTTTTTTTGTTGTTCGGAATAAACTTTTACTTGGTCATGTTCTGGAAATAAATAAAGTTTTTCAAAATTCGAACTTAATACTGATTTTCCCGAAAATTTACTGATTAAGTTAAAAAAAAAAAAATTTTCAGTTAATAATGATTTTCTATCAAATGTATCTATTTTCTGTTCAAATTCTGGATAATTACTATTACTATTCATACAAAAAAGGATACCATGAATCTTATTTATCAAAATGTAATTTTTTGTGTGAGTTTCATTTTTGATTGAAGGTGAAAAACAATTTTGGATTCGTCCACGAAAAGGTCCGTTCAAGAAAGGATCATATATTTTAGTTAAGTATTTTGTTTTAGTCTCATCATTACACAATCTAATTCGGTTTTCAAATATATCAAAAGGAATAAATTCCTTATCTAGAACTTTTGCCCTAGTAAAAAATTCATTGCTTAGTTTTTTTCTTTTTTCTTCATTAGTATACCTCCAATAATTAGACAATTCATCATAGCAAATTTTTTCTCTTGTGAAGAGATAAATTTTTCTTTCCATCATTTTCATA